TTTATATAATGTATAGTGCGGTGTGAATGCCTTGGAGGAAAAATATAGGCGTAAATAATTACGAAAGTGTTGGTCGAGATATCCTGTGACACCAACCGACCTAATGTAGAAAACTAAAGCTATAAAGCTTACTGTGCATGCAGTGATATGGGGAAGTGAAACATCTCAGTACCCTGTTTATTAAATCAACCGAGAAGCCATAAGTAGTGGTGAGCGAAAGTGGTGTTTGGCTAAATTAAAAATTTTTAAACAAAAACATATTTTTACCCTAGAAGGTTATAGTCCTGTAGTTTTTAATTTTTTTTTAAAAAAATAGTAGAACAAGGCAAGTTTACCTTGTTCGAATTTTGGGGGACCACCCTCAAAGCCTGAGGTTATTTTTCTTTCCGATAGTGAACAAGTACCGTGAGGGAAAGGTGAAAAAGAAGTCGCGACAGTGAACAGATCCTGAAACTCCGCATTTGAGTCGGCGCTTTTTAAAGCAACGGCATACCTTTTGTATAATGGGCAAGTGAATCTTAATAAAAGGCAAGCTTAAGCGTTTAAAAGTCTAGGCGAAGATAACTCGAGTCTTAAATGGCGACTCATAGTCTTTTGTTAAGGACCCGAAACCGGTTGATCTAAACTTGAGCAGGCTGATATTGTAATGGTAACATTTTTTGGAGGGCCGAACCCGTGTATGTGGCAAAATACTGGGATGACTTGAGTTTAGGGGTGAAAGGCCAATCAAAGCCGGTGATAGCTGGATTTCTGCGAAATCTATTTTAGTAGAGCGTCCTATTAGAATAGTCCGGGGTAGAGCACTGTGTAAGTAAGGGGAGTTTTTGCTTTACCGAGCTTTGGCAAACTTCGAATACGGACTTTATTTTTAGGGCAGACAGAACATGTGTGCTAAGATTCATGTTCGAAAGGGAAACAGCCCAGATTGTTAGTTAAGGTCCAAGATATAACTTCAGTGACAAAGGTTATTTATGCTCCGAGACCGTCAGGAGGTAGGCTTGGAAGCAGCCATTCTTTTAAGACAGCGTAATAGCTCACTGACCTAGAACATATAGTCCACAAATTTTGAGGGCTTAAAGTTATTACCGAAACTTCAAACAAAATAATATGAGTATATTATTTTGTGGTAGCAGAACATTCCGTAGGTTGTAAAAGCTTTAGTGTAAACTATTGTGAAGATATCGGAAATGATAATACTTGCATGAGTAGCACAAAACAACGATAAACGTTGTGGCTGTAAGTCTAAGGTTTCCGATCTAAAGTAAAACTTGGTCGGCAGAAGTTTGTATTTCTATAAAAAACGGTCCCTAAGCAATCAAGCCAAGGCTTGTAGCGATGGGTATGATTACACTATGATAAGTGACTGACGAAAAATTCACTTTATTTTTAATAAATTTAAAGGTAAACTATTTTTTCCAAGAAAAAGGTTCTTTTTTTAAACCGTACCTTAAACCGCCACAGGTAGATGGGTAGAGAATACTAAAGCCTTGAGATAACCCTGTTGAAGGAACTCGGCAAAATGACTCTGTAACTTCGGAATAAGGAGTAAAAAGTTGTGCGAAAGCTTTACTTTTTGGCACAAAATTGGGGGTAGCGACTGTTTATTAAAAACACAGGTCTCTGCTAACTCGTAAGAGGTTGTATAGGGACTGACACCTGCCCGGTGCCGGTAGGTAAAGACTCGGTGTTTACGCATTGGTATCAAACCCCGGTAAACGGCGGCTGTAACTATGACGGTCCTAAGGTAGCGAAATTCCTTGTCGGGTAAGTTCCGACCCGCATGAATGGTGTAACGACTTCCCCGCTGTCTCCAACAGGGGCTCAGTGAAATTACAAAGGTCGTGAAGATGCGACCATCCTACAGCTGGACGGAAAGACCCCGTGCACCTTTACTATATGCAACTATTGTAACTCAAAAGTTTTAGTGTAGAATAGGTGGGAGCTTGTGATTTAATTCCTATGGGAATTATTGAAGCGTTAGTGAAATACCACCCAAAGATTTGTTGATTTACTAACTTGCGGACATTGGTTGCTGGGTAGTTTGACTGGGGCGGTCGCCTCCTAAAGAGTAGCGGAGGCATGCAAAGGTAGGCTCATTTCCAATATAGGTAAATCGAGCGCAATGGTAAAAGCCTGCTTGACTGTGAGAAAAACATTTCGATCAGAGACGTAAGTCGGTCATAGTGATCCGGTAATTCTTTGTGGAAGGGTTATCGCGCAATGGATAAAAGGTACGCCGGGGATAACAGGCTAATGATCCTCTAGAGCTCCTATCGACGGGTTCGTTTGGCACCTCGATGTCGACTCATCACATCCTGGAGCTGAAAAGGGTTCCAAGGGTTCGGTTGTTCGCCGACGAAAGTGGTACGTGAGTTGGGTTTAGAACGTCGTGAGACAGTTTGGTCCCTATCTTCTGTGGGTGTTTGAAAACTCCGAGGACTATACCTTAGTACGAGAGGACCAGGAAAACTCGATCCCTGGTGTTCCGGTTGTTTTTTAAGGGCAACGCCGGGTAGCTACATCGAGAAGAGATAATCGACCGTTAGGCGAGAAACTTACCTCAAGTCAAGTTTTCAATAGGGGTGGAAATTAATCACTTTGATAGGCGGGGGGTGTAAGAGCTGTAAAGTTTTAAGCTGACCTGTACTAATCCTAAAAAACTTAAATGCGTTTTTCATAAGCACGTGTAATCCGCCACATACGCTTTTTCTTTACCTCCTAATAGAGGCAAGATTATGTCCGATTTTTTTTTTTTGAGGTGTCGTTTACCTATAGTATAAGAGTAACTATTTAATTATAGGGGGTGTGTAACTCAGATGGTTAGAGTAGTGGACTTTTAATCCGAGGGTCTTGGGTTCAAATCCCAACACACCTATATTATGGGAGCATAACTCAGTGGTAGAGTATGTGCCTTACAAGCATGAAGTCGTGAGTTCGATCCTCTCTGGTCCCAATTTTTTAATTATTTTAAACAAAATAATTATTCTATGTGGTCCGTTGTAGTGTTATAATATAAAGCCTTTTTAAAATGTTAGTTCAAGCCGCTAAACTTTTGGGTGCTGGTCTAGCTACAATTGGTCTAGCTGGAGCAGGTGTGGGTATTGGAACCGTTTTTGGTGCTCTTGTTTTGGGTACTGCGCGTAATCCTTCTCTGAAAGATGAGTTATTTAGAATTGCAATTTTGGGGTTTGCTTTAACAGAGGCTATTGCTCTATTTGCTCTGATGATGGCTTTTTTGATTCTATTTGCTCTGTAGCGTGATACCTTCAGTGGCGATTAAAAATAATACTTGAGAGAAAAACTTCAGTCAAGTTAACGGTGTAGTTCAGTGGTTAGAACATTGGAATCATATCCCAAATGGCGGGGGTTCGAATCCCTTTTCCGTTAGGTTTATAGCGACTTTGGTGAAATTGGTATACACGTCAGACTTAAAATCTGTTTCTGTTTTAAGAGTATCGGTTCAAGTCCGATAAGTCGTAGCATTAATGGGCGGATATAACTCAGATGGTTAGAGTACCAGATTGTGGCTTTGGACGACGGGGGTTCAAGTCCCCTTATTCGCCGTTGGGGCTTGATAGTATAATGGGTTAATGCGGCGGGTTGCAAACCCACAAATGAGGGTTCAAATCCCTCTCAAGCTTTCTTCAATAGCTCAATTGGTAGAGCATATGGCTGTTAACCATAGCGTTGTTGGTTCGAGTCCAATTTGGGGAGAATAAGTTATAGCAAGTTTGTGTAGATGTACTTGTCGTTTGAGTAGCTCAGTTGGTAGAGTAAAGGACTGAAAATCCTTAGGTCGTTGGTTCAATCCCAGTCTCAAACAACATTAATGCTTTCAAAGATTTTTAATAAGTTACGTAATAGCCTTTCTGTTTATCATTTTTCAACATCGTTTAAAGAAGTTGGTTTTTGTGTAAAAATTTTGGATCTCTTGTGGAAAGAAAATTTAATCCGAGGTTATACGAAAAAAAATGGATTAATTACAGTATTGTTACGGTATTCCGATGGATCTCCTATCTGTTGTCGTTTAACTATTGTTTCTAGACCACGTGATCGTCTTTATTTATCTTCATTAGATCTTTGTAGGTTGTCGTCGGATTTTGGTGTTTTAATTGTCTCTACACCAAAAGGTATTATGACTGCTGAAAGTGCTATACGCAAAGGGGATGGGGGTGAAATTTTGGTATATGCCTCATGATCGCTCCTGTCTACAGATTACCAATAGGTGTTAATTGTTTAAGCAATAATGGAAAAGTTTCTGTTTTAGGACCTCGTGGCATTGTTGATTTTGATTGTGTTAGCAAAATACACCGCAAGGGTAATATGATTGTTTTTTTACCCTATTTGACCCCTTACTATAGTTCTATTTTCACTCAAGCTGTTTTGGGTGTTATTTTGGGTTACAGCATGGAATTGATTCTTAAAGGGGTGGGGTATAAGGTTTATAAGTTTAATAAAAAACTTATATTTGCTCTAGGTTTTAGTCATAGTATTTCTATCGATATTCCTGATGGTGTACTCGTGAGGTTTAATAAAAAAACATTGTCTTTAATGTCTTCTAATTTAGGACTTTTACAAAATTTTACAACAAGTATACGAGCATACCGTTTTCCGGATTCTTACAAGGGTGCCGGGGTAGTCTATGTAAATGAAATGGTTACTTGTAAGGAGGGTAAAAAAAATTAATGCAAAAAACAAAAAATAGAGCTATTCTTTCGTTTTTTGTCGGTTCTTGCGGTTATTTAGTGCCTCGTTTTAAAAATGATGATGTCACAGTATCAAAAACGATACAATCTTATCTTTTAGGTAAGCGTGATTTATATTATTTATATAATTTGGAAAAAAGTTTATATGGTATCCGTGCTACTTTAGAAGTTTTAGAAACTATGGTAGATAGCAAGGCTGATATACTCTTTATTAATAGTTTGCCTATAATAGCGCAAGGGTTTGATAAAGATATTAGTATAACTGGTATAAAGTGGAAAAGAGGGGTTTTGTCAAAGTTTAAAAAAGTAGATTTGGTTTTCCTTTGTGATATTATGAAAGAAAATTTAGTGGAGTCGCACCGCGAGTGTTTGTTAGTTGTTGGTGTCGGAGGTTCGACGACAAGTAGAATGTCCTATCTTTTTAATTTAAATATAGAGGATATTTTATTATCTTATTGGTTTTTTAATGCGGTGTCCGTAATATGTCGTCGTGGTAAAAGAAAATTAAAGTGCGAAAAGAAATTATCCGGATTCCTTGGGGGAAAAGGTCGTTGTAAGTCTTACAATTATGCGATTTAAACCAAAGTACAAATCCTGTATTTGGACTAGAACTGATATTTGGGGTGATCTACTGTGCAAAGAAAAAACTTTTTTGCGTCCTAAATGGGATTTGATCATGGGTGTGCTCGGAGGACGTAAGCGCCGTAGGCGCCCTTTAGCAAAAAGATTTAAGGAGAAGTCTGCTCGTGGATACACACCTTACCCATTATGTCATAATTACAATTTTGTCCAACCGCATTCTCGGCCAAATCAAACGTTTAAATATAATCGATGGGGTTATCGAAACACATTATCTATTTTATTGTGTTTAAAACGATTTTATGGAGACTTAAGCCACAATACCCTAAAAAAAATTTGTGTCATATTATTTAAATCAAAGGAACCTATTCCGCGACTCCTGAGTATTTTAGAGGGACGTCTAGATGTTACTTTGTACCGGTTAGGTTTTTTTCATTCAATTTTTTACAGCCGTCAAGCAATTCAACATAATAAAGTATTAGTTAACGGTAAGGCTATAAAAAATAACAATTTTATTTTACAAAAAGGGGATTACGTCGAGTTTTGTCCGACGCGACGGTCTTCTATACGGTCTCGTCTTTTATTTCGTTACAAGCCTTTTAGATCTTTCCGCATGCGGTTGGAGCGGTGGAGGTTAACCCATCGGTTTAAATTTGAGTTACACCTTCAGCCAACCCCGAGTTGGATTCAAACAGATTATTCCAATTTAAGTTTTGTTTTAGTGTCAGATATTAAAATGCCTATTATATACCCTTTTAGGGCTAATATCGATGAAGCATTGTGGTTTTATAAACAGGGGTACTGATAATTTTAAAAATGGCTTTGCCTAGTATACGTTATAATTTTTTAATTAATTTAAAATGTGGCTTACTCTTTTAACTATTTTACTAAATATTATTGATCTTGTTCTTCCTTTACTTATTGCAGTGGCCTATTTTACTTTAGCAGAACGTAAAATTATGGCAGGTATTCAAAGGCGCAAGGGTCCAAATGTTATTGGATATTTGGGACTTCTTCAACCGTTAGCCGATGGCCTTAAACTTTTTGTTAAAGAAACTGTTTTGCCTACAAATGCAAATATTGTTCTTTTTGTCTTAGCCCCGTTGATTACTTTTATCCTAAGTCTTATCAGTTGGGCTGTCATTCCTTTTAGTTATGGTAATGTTATTTCGGATCCTCAATTAGGGGTTTTGTATTTTTTAGCAATATCTTCCTTGGGCGTTTACGGAGTATTGATTTCCGGTTGGTCAAGTAATTCAAAGTATGCTTTTTTGGGGGCTTTACGTTCTGCCGCTCAAATGGTTTCTTATGAGATATCTATGGGTATCGGGTTAATAAATGTCTGCTTGTGCGTTGGCACACTAAATTTAACCGAAATAGTTTTAGCACAGAGGGATATCTGGTTGGTTTTTCCTTTATTACCGGTAGGAATTATGTTTTTTATCGGTTGTCTAGCCGAAACGAACAGGCATCCTTTTGATTTACCAGAGGCGGAAGCAGAGTTAGTATCAGGATATAATGTCGAGTATTCGGCAATGGGATTTGCTCTTTTTTTTTTAGGTGAATATGCTAATATGTTAGTTATGGGGGGGGTTACTTCTATATGCTTCTTAGGTGGGTGGTTGTCCCCATTTGGTATTGGTGTTTTATCAGATGGTATATGGTTTGGTTTAAAAATTTGTTTTTTTGTTATTTTGTTTGTAGTTATGCGGGCTATCCTTCCAAGATACCGTTATGACCAGTTAATGCGTCTGGGTTGGAAGTGTTTCTTGCCGCTAGCTCTTGCTTTTTTTATTCTTTCTGTAGGTATACTTTTGGGTTTTAATTGGTTGCCCAATTAGTAATTTTTTTTTATATAAATATTTGAAAGTTTTATACAATACTTGAGTTTCATACATAAAAATTAAAGGCACGCCTACAAGTAATTGACTTATTATATCGGGAGGTGTTACAAAAGCAGCAAATGCCAATGTCGTGATATAAATAATTCCTCTATGTTTTATCCACAATAATATTGAGGTGTTGTTTTCTATAAAGCCTAATAAAATAACAGTGGGGAAAACATAGGTTAATACGGTGTTAAATTGTTTTAAGTGGGTCATGTAATCATTAAATTTTGGTTCAAAGGTTAAATGGATAGGCATAAAAGCAATGGAATACGCGTAAAATGTTTCCCAAAATGTTTGTATTATTGATGGAAATGCGTTAATGTATATAAATATATTGAAAAATATTATTGTTATTAATATGGTAAAGCATTTATTGGCTTCATATCTATATAGCCCTGGCCTGAAAAATAAAAAAAGTTGTGTTAAGAGTACGATTATACAAAAATTTGTACTTATGTTAGTGCAGAATTCGATATAGGCAAAAAACATTTCAGTGACTCCTGTGGTTATAAAATGAGATAGCCCTGCAGGTAAGAGCATAAATATTATACTTTGTCTGTAGATGTATATTGTAAAAAAAAATAAGGCTGTGCCGATAGTTGCGTGCAATAAGCGATAATTAAATTCTTGTGTATAGTGTAGTGTAAATTGAAATTTTTTCATTTTTAGATATGTCAATTAAAGGAAGATAGTTTAATTGGTAGAACTTTGGTTTCCAAAGCCAACGGCTGGGGGTTCAAATCCCTCTCTTTCTGTTATTTAAATACGAGGTTGGTTTATTTTAAATGCGTTATACAAGAGGATGAAAATAAGTCTTTTACAATTTCTATTTATATTTTGCGTAGGACTTCTTTTTTTTGCTGATTTGCCTAAATTAGCAAAAAGTGTCAAAGAAAAAATAAGAGGGTTTAAAAAATTTAATAATTGAGTTTTTGGTTTAAAACAGCTATCGGAGTATTTGCGGTTTGTAGTTTAATAGGTAAAACATAGTTCTCATGAAGCTAGTATTGCAGGTTCAACTCCTGCCGGACTGACTGTTCTATAGGTTCTAATAGTTGTTTGGAGTCTAGCCAAGTTGGTAAGGCGCCCGTTTTTGGTGCGGGGATCGAAGGTTCGAGTCCTCCGACTCCACGAGCCAGGGTGGTGGAAGTGGTAGACACGCTGGGTTTAGGTTCCAGTCTTTTGTAGGGTAGGGGTTCAAATCCCTCTCTGGTAATAATGTCTAGACCAAATATTACTCAATGGTTTAAAAAATGCAAAGGCACTAAAACAACAAAAAAAAAAAGTGTCGGTTTAAAGGGCTGCCCCCAAAAAAGAGGTGTTTGCTTAAAAGTATTTGTTTGTTCTCCTAAAAAGCCAAATTCAGCTCGTCGCAAGGTTGTTAAAGTACGCTTATCTAATAAAATACGATTAACGGCTTACATCCCTGGTCAAATCCATCGATTGCAAGAACATTCTCAAGTTTTAGTTAGAGGCGGAAGAATTCCTGATTTACCCGGAGTAAAATACCGTTTAGTTCGTAATAAGTTAGATTTGGCAGGGTTATCGGGTCGTAAAACGGCTAGGTCTAAGTACGGAACAAAGAAACCAGATAAAGTATGTTAGAAGTAAAATATAATCAATTAGGAATACGACACAAAATATCTTTAAATGTCAAATTAAAGGAAGCTTTTAATTTTTCAGGTATTAAAAAAGACCCCCTTGTGGGTAAAATGATTAATCTTTTAATGAAAAATGGTAAACGTTCTAAAGCAGAAAAGGTTTTGAACAAGGCTTTTCAAATTTTGGACGAAAAATATCCGGGTCGTGCTTTGCATATCTTTTATTTTGGTGTTTTTGAGGCAAGACGTGATATAGGTATTCGTCTTAAGCCCAAAGCAAAAAAGCGTCGTGCGGTTAACTCGTTTAGCGTGTATTTACCCCATACGATATCTCCAATTAGGGGATTGAATTTAGGGATGAGGGCTCTTTTAGCCTCAAGTCGCAGACGATCTGGCGTAAGACCTTTTTGGGATAATTTAAGCGAAGAGATATTAGAGTCTTCTTTAGGTAGAGGGGAAGTCGTTACTAAAAGGTATAGCTTAAATAAATTAGCGGACTCAAATAAACGTAGAGTTCATTTAGGACAGCTATCCAGCTTCCCATTAATATCTTATTAATATTAAAATATGGATTTTATTCATTTTTTTTTTTTATCCGCGTTATTATTTGTTATTGGTGTGGGGGGTGTCGTTTTAAACCGTACAAATATTGTCGTTGTTTTAATGTCACTAGAATTAGCTCTTCTTTCGGTAAGTTTAAATTTTATCATATTTTCTGTTTGCCTTTCTGATCTTATAGGTCAAATTTTTGCAATATTTATTCTTATAGTGGCTGCTTGTGAGTCATCCATAGGTTTAGCTATTATTTTAGTATATTTCAGGGTAAGGGGGAGTATTCGTATAGATCAAGCGTCATTATTAAAATCATAAATTTTATGCTCCCATGGTGAAATTGGTAGACACGGCAGATTCAAAATCTTTTGTCTTTTGACATGCTGGTTCAAATCCGGCTGGGAGCATCGAGAATGATTCAAGCACAAACTCTTTTAAAAGTTGTAGATAATTCAGGAGCTAAACTTGTTAGGTGTATTAAAATTAAAAAGGGCAAAAGTTCAGCTGGTGTCGGAGATATTCTGTTAGTGTCTGTTAAGTCTTTGCGACCACGCTATGGTCGTCGTGTCCGTTTAAAGATGAATAAATCAGAAATACATCAAGCGGTTGTTGTCCAAACACGAAAATTACATCGATCTAAAAGTGGAGTTGGTTCTAGCTTTGGCTGTAATTCTGTGGCTCTTATAAGCTTACAAGAAAAACCAATAGGTACTCGAATTTCGGCAATCATACCCACGAGGCTTCGAGCTTTAAAATGGGCTAAATTGGTTGCTATGGCAAGAAAAACAATATAAGAAAATGCATCTATATCAAAACCATTATTTTAATGTAGTTCAGCGAGATTTTATTCTTTGCCATAATACGGCTACTTCCAGTATGCTACCAACCCCTAAAAAAATATGTTTATATTTAGGAACTCGGGGGGCAAATAATAATTCAGTAGTTTGTTCTTTATGTGCCCTAAAAATAATAACAGGGCAGAGACCTTATGTCTCTCCAGAAAAAATTAAAGTAAAAAGACATAAAAAGGGCAAAATACGTACAGCTGGTTGCAAAGTAACACTTCGAGGTTTACAATTATATAAGTTTTTATTTAAACTGATGTTTAATGTTTTACCCTGTATTCGTCAATTCGAGGGTTTAAAATTACCGTTACATCAGAGTGTTTATTGTTTTGTTTTAAAAGATATTTTTTCTTTTGAGGAATTAATTCCGTTATTTCCATATTTTGAAACTTTAGATGGTTTCACATGTCAAGTTTTTTTTAATACAAAGACTAAAGAGGATCTGTTATTTTTAGGAAACGGTTTGCAACTTTGTTTTGTTCCTTGATTTACGTTAAAAGAATGCCGCGGAAGTAACTCAATCGGTAGAGTGTAAGCTTGCCAAGTTTAAAGTTGAGGGTTCAAATCCCTTCTTTCGCTTTATGGGTATATGATAAAAAAATAAGGCTTATTTTTTTAACCGCGATAGTTTTAGCAAAAGAAGAGCCAGAGTTCTTTTTTCTAAACCTAATATTTTAGATTCTTTAAGATATTTTATGGAGTACCATTTTTTTTCTATTGATATGCCTAAGCAATTGACTAGTCTAGCAATGTTTGCTATATTATTTCGCATATCTTTTAGGTTATCATATACAAGGATTAAAACGGGACATCCTGTTGCAATCTTTGGGGGTGCCAAATAAAGTGGTACAAAAAAGATTCTACCCCCTCTCAGAGACATCTTTATTTTTTTAATTTTAGATGTTTTTAAATTGCTTGCATTTAGTAGAGCAAAATTTTCTTGTTTAGATATAAAGAGTCGTTTTTTTCTTAAATGCTTTTTTCTAGTAGTAGGCATAATTTAAAGGTCTAGTATTTTAATTTTTAGGGGCAATTTATTGGCTCCCGCTTTTAATGCGGGTAATCCCTGTTCTTTATTGATGCCGTGCAGTAATAATAAAGGTTTTCCGGCTAATATGGGTGCGACCCAATGATTTACTTTCCCTTTTCCTTTCCCCATTCGGGCAGACGTGGGTTTATTGCTTATGGCTTTATCCGCAAGTGGGAGAATTTCGAGTTTCCCTTCTCTTTTAATTTTGCGTCTAATGTTTTGTCGTGCGGCCTCCAGTTGTTGAACATTGATATATCCGGATTCTAGTGAAATTATAGCAAAACAACCTGGTTCGCTTAATTTTTGTGTTTTAGTTGTTATTTTTGGTAATGCTCTAGGTTTAAAGTATTTTTTATATTTTGTTTTTTTAGGTTGTAATAGCATTGGGTAAATTTTTAGAAGTCCAGGCTTTTAACCCGACGCTACCGTATCCCGTTTGGGTTTGTTTATATTCCGCATTAATTATGGAGTCTAATCGGCTAAGAGGCATTTGACCTATTTGGTATTTCCAAGTACGACTTCGTCCTTTTGCTTTATGCGTAAATCTTCCTTTTATTTGAATTTTTAAACCGTTAATCTTTTTATATTTTTGCAACGATTGAAGTCCTTGTTTGAGATATCGAAGAAATTCGTAATGTCTTTTTCGTTTTTGTCTAGAACAAACATTTTGTTCGATAAATCTGCACAAGCAAGATGTGTCCGCTTTGTTTTTTAGTATTAGTGACATTAATTGTATGCCATACCTCGCATAGTCATATTTAGAATTGTGAAAACTTTTGGTGTAATATGCGATTTCTCTTCTGACGGATTTCGGTACCGATCTGGTATACGTTTTTAGTCTATTAACTTGTAGTATTATTTTTTTTGTTCCAGTGAATATCTGAATTAGTTTCGTAGCTGCCTGTAATCTAGAGGCGATTAGAGTCCATGAATTTTTTTTTATTCTTAATTTATTTTCTTTGTAACGCCTCGATTTAATGCGTCTTTTTGAGCGGGTATGCGTATGTATAAGGTCAACAGTGATTATTGTTGCGACTGCATGCTTATTTATTTGAATGTTACGTAGGTAGTGGGTGGTATCTAGGCAGCACGATTCAATCAAATGACGTACTCTAGATAACATGTAGTAAAACCGGGGTTCGTTCCAGTGTGTGTAGCCTTGATAAAAAGTGTTGTGGGGTCGTAGTGTAATCGGATTCGCTTTTTGTGCCATTTATTTTGTTGTTGTTTTTCGGGTTGGTGCAAATTCACCTAACTTGTGACCTACCATTTCTGGTTTTATTTTGCGATTGATCATATCTTTCCCATTGTGAATCGACAGTTTTAATCCAACACAGACTGGATAGATAGTAGAGCGTCTAGACCAGGTAATTTTTCTTTTCTTTTTTTTGCTAAAGCTCGTTAAAAGACTTTTGTCTATGAAGGGTGTTTTCCAGTTAGATCTTGACATTTTTTTTTAATCTTCGTGTTATTGCACCTTTTGTAGGTTTACCCCAAGGAGTTACAGATGGTCTACCTCCTGATGTTTTTCCTTCACCTCCACCGTGGGGGTGGTCTACGGGATTCATGGCAACACCACGCACAATGGGTCGATGTCCCAACCACCTGGCTCGCCCTGCTTTTTTTAATTTAATAAAACGATGCCCCGTATTGCCAATAACACCGTAAGTCGCTTGTGTTTTAATATTAAACCAGCGAAATTGTCCTGACTTTAAACGTATTTGTGCCAATTTTTTTGTTTTTTTTAATACATGTCCACAGGAACCAGATGCCCGGAGCAATTTGCCATTTCCTCCAGGGTGCAGGCTTATATTGTGTATTGGGGTTCCTGTAAGTATGCGGCTTAGGGGTTTGCTATGAGCATTACTTAATCTAGAATGAGTCGAATTTGATCTTATGACATCCCCCTTTTGTAGGTTTGTTGTCGCAAGTATGTAATTATGCTTCTTAGTATCTGGATTAAAAACACGGGCTAAGTGCGCGGATCTATTTGGGTCATATTCTAACCCGATAACAATCCCTTGTGTGTATTTTCGTTTAAAATCTATTTTTCGATATAAGCGTTTGTGATAACCTCCTCTATGCCACGAGGTTATCCGACCTTTATTATTGCGTCCACTTAATGATTTGCGGACTCTTATTTGGGATTTTAGTGGTCTTTCAAGAAATTGTTTTTTTATCATACTATATTTTAATTGCTAGGATAATCAATTATGCCTTTTATTATCGGTACTCCAATTCCAGACAATAAAATTTTGGTTCAGTCATTGTCTCATATTTATGGTATTGGCCTAGTGAAATCTGAAGCATTATGTAAAAAATCGGGTTTTGGTGATGATGCACGAGGAATTCATGTGACTTCGGATAAAAGCCAACTTTTAGAAAGTTTGGTTAATAAGAAGGCTATTCTAGTGGGTGCTGATCTTCGTCGTTTTCAAAATGGCAAAATACGTAGATTATACGCGATAATGACCTATCGAGGTTTACGACATAAAAGGGGTTTACCCGTGAGAGGACAGCGCACTCATACGAATGCAAAAAAAAGAACCCATTTTAACACAAATGTTAGTTAATAACGCGTATTTTGTTAAAAATTTGTATGATTTTAGGTCTATTAATTATTTTAGGCGAAATTTCGGGAAAAATACTTCGACTGCTGGATATTTAAATGAGAACACCCGAACTTCTAAGTTGGGATCCGTTTATTTAAGGTGTACTAAACGTAATATCTTTTGTATTTTGGTTGACTATAAAAGTAATGTTATTAAGACCAGTTGTTCTTTAAGAGTTCCCGATTATAAGAATGAATTTAATGAAAGGGAAAATTTGTACACGCGAGGGTTATTATTAGGTAAATTATTTGGAAATAAAATAATTTCTTTGGGCTATTCAAAAATTATTGTCAATATTGTAGGAACAAGTAAAGGTCGATTTGGTGTTATTAGAAGTTTTAGCAAGCTGGGTATAGATATTCATGCTATTGTCTTAACAACAAGGACAGCTCATAATGGATGCCGCCCTGTTAAAAGACGACGTAAAAAATTACGCACAAAAGTTGTAGGTTTTAAATGACTATTGTATTCGAAGGGGTGACTGAGGGGTTGATAGTGTCAGATTGTAAATCTGTTGGTTTTACCATCGTAGGTTCGAATCCTATCCCCTTCTTAAAATTAGTAAAATGAAAGAGCAAGCTAAAATGGTTCAACGACATCCATTTCATTTGGTCGATCCGAGCCCCTGGCCTTTTGTGGCCGCTTTAGGTGGTTTAAGTTTGACTTTTGGTGGAGTTCTATATATGCATAATTATGACGGAGGGGGGCAGTTGTTGTGTCTAGGTTTAATCACTATTCTATATGTGATGTTTACATGGTGGAGGGATGTTATTCGTGAGGCTTCATTTGAGGGTCAGCATACTGCTGCGGTTCAACAAGGTTTACGAATGGGGATGATTCTTTTTATTGTTTCGGAGATTATGTTTTTTTTTGCTTTTTTTTGGGCTTTTTTTACCTCATCTTTGTCTCCTGTTTTTAATATTGGGGGGGTTTGGCCTCCGGCTGGTATAGAGGCGATTAGCCCATGGGGATTACCTCTTTTAAATACTATTATTTTGCTTTCTTCTGGTGCCAGTGTCACTTGGGCTCATCATGCTATCGTCGGGGGTTTTAAAAAAGATGCTTTATTGGGTTTGGTCATTACAATAATATTTGCGGTTATTTTTACTGGGTTGCAAGGATTTGAGTATGTTAATGCGCCTTTCGCTATGTCCGACAGTGTTTATGGTTCCGTTTTTTTTATGGCTACAGGTTTCCATGGTTTTCATGTTATTATTGGAACTATCTTTTTATTTGTTTGTGCTTTTCGGTTATATTTAGATCATTTTAGTCGTCAAAGACATTTTGGGTTTGAAGCTGCTGCTTGGTATTGGCATTTTGTTGATGTCGTTTGGTTATTTCTTTTTTTGACTATTTATTGGTGGGGGTTTAATGTTATAGTGTAAATTCTTATTTATAATAATCTATGTTTTTTAGTCCTTTAGAACAATTTCAAATACTTCCATTTGTTAATTTAGGTATTGGTTTATTTGACTTATCGATAACCAACGCAATGATTACAACAATTTTTAGTTTAGGTTTTATCTTATTTGTCTACTATTGTCTTTCTGTTTTTGGTCTTAATTGTTTTCCTAGTCGCTGGCAGTTATTTCTGGAAGGTCTGTATTTAACTACTGCGGGTTTAGTTTGGGATAGTATTGGTCCATATGGTCAAAAATATTTCCCGTTTATTTTTATGATGTTTAGTTTTATTTTGATATCTAATGTGTCGGGTCTTGTGCCTTATTCGTTTACCATAACGAGTCATTTAATTCAAACAATGGTTTTAGCCCTTGGTGTATTTATAGGGGTGGTCTTTATATGTGCTTCAACACACGGGTTTCACATGTTGAGTTTATTTCTTCCAGGAGGTACCTCGTTACCGTTAGCATTCTTATTAGTTCCGATAGAAATAGTTTCTTATATATTTAAACCGCTCAGTTTAGCTGTACGTCTTTTTGCCAATATGATGGCAGGTCACACTCTCCTAAAAGTAATTGCTGGTTTTGCTTGGGCTATGATGGGGAGTGGGGGATTACTGCTAATAGCACACGTGGTCCCGCTGTTAGTTCTGATTATTCTTTTTGGCCTTGAATTGGCCGTTGCTCTAATTCAAGCTTATGTGTTTACCATTTTGAGTTGTATTTATATAAACGATGCTATTGTTCTTCATTAGTTATAATACCTGATTCTGCCAATAATAAAATCAAAATTATAAAAAGCATTTTTAGCTCAGTGGATAGAGCAACGGTCTTCTAAATCGTGGGTCATAGGTTCAAATCCTATAAGATGTAAGTCATGAAATTTTCTTTACTCTTCCAAAATGACACCATTGCCTTTTTGCCGGAGCTTTTTCTTGCAATTTCTATTTTAGTTGTTCTTATGCATGGAAGTTTTTTGGGTTTATCTGCCGCGGCACTTTATACCTACTTAACACCGAGCATGATTCGGTTAACTTCAATAATTTTATTTATAAGTGCCTTTTTGGTTATTAATAATCCTATTGAATCTCAGACGTTATGGAATTCAATTTTTGTTACGGATCATTTATCAATATTGTTAAAATTATTTGTTGTTTTAGCCTTGTTCGTTTGTGTCTCGGTAAGTGAGGCCTATATGTTTTCGGTTCGGTTGCGGGCGTTTGAGTTTTTTTTTTTTATTATTAGCATTTGCTTAAGCTTGTGTCTGTTAATTTCCTCGTATGACTTTCTTTCTATTTATTTAAATATGGAGTTTATGTCACTTATTTTTTATGTTTTAGCAACTTGGAAGAAAAATTCATATTTTTCTGCTGAGGCTGGATTGAAATATTTTATTCTTGGCTCCGTCGCTTCAGTTTTTTTTTTGTTTGGTGCATCATTGATTTATTTTTCTATGGGTACTACTAATTTAGGGTCTCTGGGCTTGTTAACGGAAAATATAGCGGGGTGTTCCCCGTTGTTCTATTTGGGTTTAATTTGTTTAATTTCTGCGCTTTTATTTAAATTGGGCGCAGCCCCTTATCACATGTGGATAGCCGATGTCTACGAAGGGGCTCCTACGATTGTTAGCCTTATTTTTGCATCTGTTCCTAAACTTGCTATATTTGTCGTTATATTACGCCTAGTTTACACAAGTTTCTGGTCTTTGTTCCCTGTATTTTGGGAAGACTTTTTTTGCTTATGTGGCCTATTCAGCCTTTTTATTGGGTGTGTGTGCGGTTTAGGTGAAACCAAAATAAAAAGGCTTCTTGCATTTAGTAGTGTAGGACACGTAGGGTTTTTGTGTTTAGGTTTAGCGTCTGGGAGTATCGAGGGGATTCAAAGTGTTTTGTTTTATCTTTTAATTTACATGTTAACTGCTATTTTTTTATGGATTTATGTCGTTCATCTAGATTTAACATCTGATAATAGCTTTTTAACTTTTTCGGATGTTATTGGACTAGTGCGATCTAATCCAGTTTTTGGTTTAGGGATTTCCCTTATGATTTTTTCTTTAGCGGGAGTCCCTCCTTTGGGTGGTTTTTTTGCCAAACTTCATATTTTTGTTAGTATCATTGATTCTTCTTATTATCTTGTCGCTATATTTGCAGTTTTAACTAGTGTTGTTTCGGCTTTTTATTATATAAGGTTAATAAAAATTTTTTATTTTGAGAAAGCTGAAAATTGGTTTTATTTTATACCATTGACAAAAGGTGCTGCTTTTTTTGTAGTTGTCATTGGATGGACCGTTATATTTTTTATGTTGAGTCCTAATTTGTTTTATCTATTAATATATAAAACGGCTATAGGATTAATGATTTAAAAAAAAAATGTCTTTTACTCAAGAATCAAAACCTTCATGGCAAAGTTTTATTCCATTGGTTTCTAACTCGGCATTGAGTGGTTTCTTTACAAGGTGGTTTTTTTCCACAAACCATAAAGATATTGGTACTTTATATTTAATATTTGGGGCTTTTTCTGGTGTTCTAGGTACAGCAATGTCCGTCCTTATAAGGTTGCAGCTCGCAAGCCCCGGCAATCTTTTCTTGGGGGGAAATTATCAGTTGTATAACGTTATTGTTACAGCTCACGCTTTTTTGATGATTTTCTTTATGGTTATGCCTGTTCTTATAGGGGGTTTTGGTAATTGGTTTGTTCCTTTAATGATAGGTGCTCCAGATATGGCGTTCCCTCGTATGAATAATATAAGTTTCTGGTTGTTGCCACCATCTTTAATACTTCTTTTAGCGTCATCGCTAGTTGAAGCAGGAGCTGGTACAGGTTGGACTGTTTACCCACCCTTAAGTGGTATCCAGGCGCATTCGGGGCCATCAGTCGATTTAGCTATTTTTAGTTTGCATCTATCAGGTGCAGCTTCTATTTTAGGTGCCATTAATTTTATAACAACGATTTTTAATATGCGCGCTCCGGGTATGGGTATGCATCGTTTACCTTTATTTGTTTGGTCTGTGCTAATAACAGCATTTTTGCTTTTATTATCTCTTCCGGTTTTAGCTGGAGGTATTACTATGCTTTTGACGGATCGTAATTTCAATACTACATTTTTTGATCCAGCCGGTGGTGGTGATCCCGTTCTTTATCAGCATTTGTTTTGGTTTTTTGGACACCCGGAGGTGTATATTTTAATTTTACCGGGGTTTGGTATAGTTAGTCATATTTTGGCAACTTTTTCAAGAAAACCTGTTTTTGGTTATTTAGGAATGGTTTATGCTATGCTATCTATTGGTATTTTGGGTTTTATAGTATGGGCTCATCACATGTTTACCGTTGGTCTAGATATTGATACCCGGGCTTATTTTACCGCAGCTACGATGATAATTGCTGTTCCTACAGGTATTAAGATTTTTAGCTGGATTGCTACAATGTGGGGGGGATCAATACGTCTTAAAACACCAATGTTATTTTCTATAGGTTTTCTTTTTTTGTTTACGATTGGGGGGTTAACTGGTGTTGTTTTGGCTAATTCGGGTGTAGATATTGCTCTTCATGATACTTATTACGTAGTTGCGCATTTCCATTATGTTCTAAGTATGGGTGCTGCTTTCACGATGTTTGGTGCTTTTTATTTTTGGATTGGAAAAATGACTGGTTTGGGTTATCCGGAGGTTCTAGGGCAAATTCATTTTTGGCTTATGTTTATTGGGGTAAATTTAACATTTTTCCCTATGCATTTTTTAGGATTGGCTGGTATGCCTCGTCGTATTCCAGATTACCCAGACTCTTATGCTGGTTGGAATAGTGTGGCCTCCTTTGGGTCAATTCTTTCCTCAGTGGCCTCATTATTTTTCTTTTATATCGTTTATTTGACGTTAACTAAAGGGCATATCGAGGACTCTAATCCTTGGGTTAAAGGTAGGGGCGTTGCTTTTCCAATGATTGAATCAAAAGTAGGGTAAATTATAAGTAAAAGTTATTAAAACTTTTGTTATTTTTAATAAAGGGCTTTATCCCTTAATAGGGCTCTAGGGCCTATAACTCAGTGGTAGAGTATACGCCTGATAAGCGTAAAGTCGATCGTTCAATCCGATCTAGGCCCAGCAAGTGTTATAATTTATAGTCCCTTTGGTCTAGTGGTTAGGACGTTGCCTTTTCACGGCAGAGATATGGGTTCAATTCCCATAAGGGATTGTTTCGTGAATACGCTTTTACGTGACTATATTAAATAATTATTAAAGTAGTTATATCGGTTCAGTTTGAAATTGTTGTTTTTTAGATAATGTGGAATTCCTTGATTATATACGCGAATAGTCTTACACGACTTTTGCCTGTCCAAACATTTGAGGTGTTTGGACATGAGATTGTTATTAACGTGTCTAAAAATTATTTGTTAGCCACATTAACATTTTTGCATCATCATAGTAATAGCAATTTTCATTTGCTTACATCTATCTCTGGTGTTGATTACCCCGATAGAGAAGAACGCTTTGAGGTTGTTTACGAGCTTTTGAATCTTAGATCAAATTCTAGGATTAGAATAAAAACCTGCACCGATGAGATAAATCCTCTACCGTCTATCGTCAATATATTCCCTTCAGCAAATTGGTGGGAGCGTGAAATCTGGGATTTACTTGGTGTTTTTTTTTCAGGGCATCCGGATCTCCGTAGAATTCTTACAGATTATGGGTTTGAAGGTCATCCTCTTCGAAAGGACTTCCCATTAAGTGGTTATTTCGAATTGCGTTATGACGAAGATCAAAGGGTTGTAGTTTGTGAACCTATTGAATTGACGCAAGAATTTCGTTCGTTTGATTTTCATATTCCGTGGTCTCATATTGGGAAAAGCTGATATAATGATATTTTATGACTAGATGGAATTTAAATGCTATATTTAGTTGGGTAGATTCTCATATTATTGATTATCCGACGGCCATGAATTTAAATTATAATTGGAGTTTTGGGTCGACCGCGGGGTTTTGCTTGCTTATTCAAATACTTAGTGGGGCTTTTTTAGCTATGCATTATGCCAGTGAAACGCATTATGCTTTTTCTAGTGTAGAGCACATAATGCGTGATGTTAAAAGTGGTTGGTTAATTCGGTACATGCATGCCAATGGAGCTTCTTTTTTCTTCATGCTTGTCTATGCTCATATTTTCAGGGGGTTGTATTACGGCTCTTATATGGAACCTCGGCAACACCTATGGTGGTCTGGCACTATTATTTACGTTTTAATGATGGCGACTGCTTTTATAGGTTATGTTTTACCGTGGGGTCAGATGAGTTTTTGGGGAGCTACCGTTATTACAAGTTTTTTTTCTATTATTCCGGTTATAGGCAAAGAAGTTGTTATGTGGATATGGGGTGGTTTTACTGTTGGAAATCCGACATTAAATCGTTTTTATAGTTTACACTACCTGTTACCTTTTTTAATTACGGGTATGGTTTTTGTTCATTTAGGTTTACTTCATAAGGATGGCTCTAACAATCCTTTAGGTATAAAAACGAAAGTAGCAAATATCAATTTTTACCCTTATATTTATGTAAAAGATCTAGTAGCTTTTTTTGTGCTAGTTTTTTCTTTATCCATTTTTATTTTTTACTTCCCCAACGCATTAGGTGAACCAGACAATTACTTAGAGGCAGATCCTTATAGCACTCCTGCCCATATTGTACCAGAGTGGTACTTCCTACCATTTTATGCTATTTTAAGAGTTATACCAAATAAAGTTGGGGGTATTCTTGCTATGGGAGGTGCCATCGTGATGCTATTTTTGTATCCGCTATTAAATACTTCGCTATTGCGAAGTGGTAACTTTCGTCCTGTTTACGCAGTAATTTTTTGGCTTTTCGTTTCAGATTTTTGTCTATTAGGTTGGGCTGGAACTACTCCTGTGGATGATTATTTTAGATTTATTGGTATTACAGTATCCGTCGGATATTTTTCTTTTTTTATTTTCGGTGGTTTATTCGTTGGGTGGTTGGAGAAATTTTTAATGTTGCATGCTACCAAAATTGGTGGTTCGAATAAAGGGTGTTCAACAAACTCAAATAATTTGCTGACTACTCCAAGTTATAAAGTGGGGGTGGTTGATTATTTGACTCCTAGAGATATTTCATAGATCGGTCGATATTAATTGCATACGTTTATTATGAGCATACTAAAAAGAGCTAACACTTTATTTATTTATTTATTATTTGTTTTTTCTGTATTTAAACCTTATAATATTGCCTATATGGACGCACCACACTCGTGGCAAGTCGGTTTTCAAGATCCGGCTACCCCGATTATGGAAGGTATTATTTCTTTTAATGGTTTGTTAATGACTTTCATGCTACTTATCGCTTGTTTTGTTGGTTGGTTACTTTACAAATCCTTAACCCTATTTAATGAATCAGTTAATCCGGAGCCCGCAAGCTTTAATCATTCCACTTTACTTGAAATAGTTTGGACAATTGTACCGGCTGGTATTTTGATGATTATTAGTATACCATCGTATAATTTGCTTTACGCCATGGAGGAAGTTATTGATCCTAGTTTGACAATAAAAGTTGTAGGTCATCAATGGTATTGGTCGTATGAATATTCTGATTTTGAGTTAGTGCCGCGAGTGACTAAAGAAAATTTAGATTTGGTTCAAAAGCGTGTTAAAAATTTAAAAGATTGGTTGGATTATATAGAAAACAGCAAGGAAGATCAAAATCTACAAAAGACTCGGGGTTCTTTTGATTCTGAAATGCGTAAAGATAAATTATATATCGCGGATGCCGAATTAGGGGATCTTAAAGCAGAGTGGATAAATGCCAAGAAGGAATTATACGAGGCAGGTTTATATCTTAATAGTGCCAAATCAGACTTTAAATTAGCCCGTCTAGATTTAGCTGCGTCTAGACTCAACAAATCTAGCGCGGAAGTAATTAAAGCTAGAACAGAATTATCTGAGTTTAGTTCGTCTTTCAAAAGACCCAATACCCTTCTTAAAGACGGGTTTGATGGTTGGGACGAGAAGTTAAGGCTAAAAACCAAAGAAAATTTAGATATTCTTAAAGCGCGGTTGCTAAAGGCTGAACAGGAATTTGAGGCCAATTCCTCAATATTCGATATATTATCTATTGGTTTAAACCCAGAGGATTTAACTTCCATCAATACGGAACCAAAAAGTGCCGAGTTAGAATTTAATTCTTTGGGTGATAAATTAGCAGTTCCGTTTTTGAGATCGGACGAGGCTGTAGAAATTTTAAGTAGAGCTAACATAAAATTAAAATATGCCCAGTCTTTTTTTGATTCAACTCAAAAAACTTTAGAAAAAGCGGTTTTGACTTTTGATGAACTGAAAGATCATTTTAGTAAAAAAGATATTGAATTTTTAGGTTATTTGGGTTTAAAGGGTAATTTTGATATTGGCACCTTAGATTTTATCAATGATGATTCTAATGATGATAATTTGGGTCCGGTTAGTAAGACGTCTTTAGAAAGACTTCGCTTTGCTAAAGACGAACTTTGTCGAGCCAAAAGTCAAGTTAGTAAAATTAGCGAGGAGTTGTCCAAAATCAACAATAGATTAGAAATAGCCGGAGGCCATGCCAAAGATGTCAATAAATATCTTACAGACACACGTTTTGTTGAACATAGAGAAGAAATTAGTCGGTTAAAGGTTTCTGAAACATATTTTGACAATTTTACTTGGGATCGTCACAAAACTGATTTGCTCGAATATGAAAATAAATTAAGATATGGTAAATTTGCGCTTGAGGAAGCTAAAAAAATTATGGATGAGACTCTCTTATATTTTTACAATAGCATTGAAAAGACTATAGAAGCCGATTTAGGAAATAACAAAATGTCATTGCTTTTTTCTCGCGGTATGGACTCACCCGTATTAGATTTGGGGGGGGTTCGTGATAAAAAGAATATTTTGGGACTAGAGGATTGCATCCTAGAAGGGGCTGGTAAAAAACTTTTGTCCGGGGGTAAGGTAGGCGATTTGTTGATGGACAAAATTTCATCAGATTTGGAACGACTAAACTCTGAACAAGACGTTAAGCAGTTAAAGCCGAAGTTTATAAATGAATTTAATGATGAGGCTATTTACGCCCAATATATCGATTTTTCTGTTAATAAGCTAAAGCGGGTGGTTGACATTGCGGAAATCGATTATAACGAGCTTATTTGTACATCGATTGAGATAAAAACTTTTATAAAAAAGATTGAATCGCAGTTAAAAGATGTTTATCCAATTAAACCTGTAGAAGAATTTTGGTCTATAAACGTACCAGAAATTTTTCTTAAAGGAAATCAGTATGACGTGGATTCTCACGTTAAATCTTTTAAATTTTTTTTATCTGAGCTGCGGCTACTTGACATAAAGGCAAGCCCTAATATAATAGCCACTAAATTACGTAGCCTTCTATTGCAATCGAAAGCGGATTTAGAAAATCTAAAGTTATTTTCTACTTTTATCGAGAAAGTTGTTAAAGAAAATAATAGTAAAATTGACAGAGGTGCTTTGGACTTGATGTCTATTAATAGTGCTGGAAATTCTTCGGGGGATTCCTTAGTGGACTTTAGCTCGAACTCTACCGGTAGTTTCAATGGTAAAGGCGGGGGTACCGACGGTGCTATACCAAAAGGCGGTAATGGCTCTTATAAAGATATAAAAGAGGTTTTAGATGCCTTTGAGGAAAAAACTGGGGCTTCCAATCAAACTGGCTTTTTGCTCGATATTTTACAAATGCTTAAAGATACTATTTATACTCTAGATGAAGCTGATATAAATAAGTTAAGAGATTTTTTGTACAAATTATTAACGACAATAGTCGAGGAAGACTCTAGTATTTATCCCATTTTAAGAAAGGAGATTAATTTGATTCTAGACCTGATTAAAGAGCCTTCTGATGTCGGGGAGGGCTCTGAAAGACAACGTATAAATTTTGATTCGTATCTTATCGGAGAAGATGATTTAATTATACCTGAGCCGCATAGCGTGGGAAAAGCCGGCAAAGTTTTTCGCCTATTAGAAGTAGATAATCGTCTTTTTGTTCCCATTAACACCCACATACGTGTTTTGGTTACTTCGGCTGATGTCTTACATTCTTGGGCGGTTCCTAGTCTAGGGATAAAAATAGATGCGTGTCCTGGTCGATTGAATCAGGTTTTTCTTTTTGTAAAAAGGGAAGGTGTGTTTTACGGTCAGTGTAGCGAAATTTGTGGTGTTAACCACGGGTTTATGCCTATCGTAGTACAAGCAGTCAACCAAGATGATTATTTAACTTGGGTAGGGAAAAGGTTATGCTCTTAAATTTGTTATTTTTGCTTCTAATTATTGGTGTTTTTGGTTTAATTATCATACCCGCGGAGCATCGGTTATTGCTACGCCAATTTTCTCTGTTTATTTGTGGATTGGTTTTTATATTATCTCTTTTTTTGTGGTTAGGTTTTGACCATTCGACGTCTAAATTTCAATTTGTGGTTAATAATTTATGGTTACCTGTATCAAATATAAATTTAGTTTTAGGTATCGACGGTATATCTTTATTCTTTATTTTGTTAACTACACTAATTTTTCCGTTATGTCTTTTAGCTTCGTGGACTTTTGAAAAAGGTAATTTAAAAATTTATCTCATTAGTTTTTTAAGCATGGAATTAGTTTTGCTTCTAGTGTTTACAAGTTTGGATCTTCTATTTTTTTATATCTTCTTCGAGGCAGTTCTGATACCAATGTTTTTGGTTATTGGTATATATGGGTCACGCCAACGTAAAATAAGAGCCGCTTATATGTTTTTTTTATACACATTATTTGGATCCTTATTTATGCTTATAGGAGTTGTGTATATTTATTTGTCTGTTGGCAGTACTTGTTACGAAATATTATCAATTACAAAGTTTTCTGATTATAACCAACGGTGGTTGTGGTTAGCTTTTTTTGCGTCTTTCGCAGCTAAAGTACCGATGTTGCCGGTTCATATTTGGTTACCCGAAGCTCATGTAGAAGCACCCACGGCAGGTTCAGTCATTTTAGCAGGAATCCTTTTAAAATTAGGATCTTATGGTTTTTTACGTTTTTCGTTGGGTCTTTTTCCCCAAGCATGTGTTTATTTTACACCGTTTGTTTTTAGTTTAAGTGTTTTGGGTATAATTTACACGTCTTTGACGGCTATTCGTCAAACGGATTTAAAACGACTAATTGCATACACATCGGTTGCTCATATGAATTTAGTTATGATTGGTCTATTTAGCGGCACGGTGATTGGGGTAGAAGCCGCGATACTACAAAGTTTAAGTCATGGGTTCGTTTCTTCCGCTTTATTTCTTATAATTGGAGTTCTTTATGATAGGTGGCATACTAGGGGTGTTAATTACTATGGGGGGTTAACCCACACGATGCCAATTTTCATAATAATTTTTCTTTTTTTTACAATGGCCAATTTAGGATTGCCTGGGACTTCTAGTTTTATCGGGGAGTTTCTCCTGTTGGTGTCAGCCTTTGATGCTAATACGACGGCGTGCTTTTTTGCTGCAACATCTATGATTTTTGGGGGGGTTTATTCCCTTTGGTTATTTAATAGAATAGCTTATGGTAATATTAAGCTTGTGGGTTCTGATTTAAATTACAGAGAATTCGCAATTTTCTTACCATTGCTATTAGGGACGATTTTTATGGGTTTATATCCAGATATCTTTTTTTCCGTAATGCATGCCTCAGTTTCAAATTTAGTGTGGGTTGACTCGTGGGTGTAACTAATTGAGTAGAGCGCTTATACAAGTTGTTGTTGGTAATCTTAAGTTCTTTTCGTCTAATGGTTAGGATATTATCTTTATGAGATAAAGGTGCGGGTTCAAGGCCCGTAAAGAACTGAAATGTATTTAAACATAGTTTTTTTACCCCTTATAGGGTCTATTATATCAGGGTTTTTTGGACGTTTCGTGGGGGACTACGGTTCTTGTTTTATTACAGTGTTTTGTGTGGGTTTAACTTTTTGTTTAAGTTGTTTGTCATTTTATGAGGTAGGGTTAGCCGGAAGTGGCACCTATCTTTCTTTAATGACCTGGTTAGAATCAGACTCTTTTCATGTCGAGTGGGCCTTTTGTTTCGATAGTTTAACTGTCGTGATGCTTATTGTTGTTACTTTTATTTCAACTCTGGTTCACATATACTCAACAGAATACATGGGGGAAGATCCCCACTTACCACGTTTTATGAGTTATTTATCGTTATTTACATTTTTTATGTTAATATTGGTAACTGCTGATAATTTTGTTCAAATGTTTGTCGGTTGGGAAGGTGTTGGTCTTTGCTCTTACCTACTTATTAATTTTTGGTTTACTCGAATTCAAGCTAATAAAGCTGCTATAAAAGCAATGATAGTTAATAGAATTGGGGATTTTGGCTTAGCTTTAGGCATTTTTGCGATTTTTATTTGCTTTGGGGCTTTAGACTATGCCACTGTTTTTGCATTTTCCCCTCAATTAACTTCTTGTACTTTATCTTTTTTAAATATCAATTTTAAAGCTTTAGATTTAATAGGGGTTCTTCTGTTTATTGGTGCCGTTGGTAAATCTGCTCAACTGGGTTTGCATACTTGGTTACCGGATGCGATGGAAGGTCCCACGCCAGTTTCAGCTCTTATTCATGCAGCTACGATGGTTACAGCTGGTGTTTTTTTATTGGCTCGTTGTTCTCCTCTTTTAGAATATTGTTCGGGGGCTCTCCTGCTAATAAGTGTCGTAGGCGGTATGACTGCCTTTTTTGCGGCTACTACGGCCTTAGTTCAAAATGACCTTAAACGGGTTATCGCGTATTCTACGTGTAGTCAATTAGGCTATATGGTATTTGCCTGTGGCTTATCTAATTATTCAGTTGCTGTTTTTCATTTAGCTAACCACGCTTTTTTTAAAGCGCTTCTTTTTCTTAGTGCTGGTTCCGTGATACATGCCGTGGGAGACGAACAAGATATGAGAAAAATGGGTGGCTTGCGCCGTTTATTACCGTTTACTTACGCGATGATGGTGATTGGGTCATTGGCTTTAATGGGTATGCCTTTTTTGACAGGATTTTATTCTAAAGATGTTATTCTTGAAATAGCTTATGCTACTTATTCGGTTCCTTCTCATTTTAGCTATTGGCTGGGTAGTCTCGCTGCTTTTTGCACAGCTTTTTATTCAATTAGGTTAATCGCTTTATGCTTTTTAGTGGAGCCCAATGGTAGTCGCAAGCTATTACTTTCAGCGTCAGAAGGGGGTAAAGCTATAGGTTTTGTGTTAGGTCTATTGGCAATACCCAGTATTTTTATTGGGTATTTTAGTCGTGATCTATTTATAGGGTTGGGTACTAATTTTTGGGGCGGTTCCTTGTTTTGTCTCCCATCAAATTTAAGTTTAATTGATGCTGAATTTATGTCGACTTTTTCTAAACTTTTGCCATTATGCTTTAGCATTGCTGGTGGTGTTTTATCGTTTACGTTATATCGATATTATAACCATAATATGTATTTTTGGAAAACCTCTATAGTAGGTCGTAAATTTTATACTTTTTTAAGCCGTAAATGGCTTTTTGATAAAATTTATAATGGGTTTTTAAGTCAAAATGTACTCGATTTCGGATATCATTTTACTTATAAATCTATTGATCGTGGTCTTATTGAGAGTTTAGGTCCTTTTGGTTTATCCAATGTATTGACAAATCAAGTGCAACAAGTACGCTTATGGCATTCCGGGTATTTATACCATTATTTAGTTATTTTTGTTTGGGGCAATATTTTGTTTGGATTGTGGTTTTTATTTGGTTTTCCTTCTTTACGTGTTGGAGTGTTGCTTTTATTCTCTATATTATGGTTGACCCTATAATTTTTATATTCCTTATGATTCTTGGGGCTGGTTTGGGTGTCAAAGTTATTAGCACGCAAAATCCTGTATACAGTGGCCTTTATTTAGTTTTACTTTTTTTTTTAGGATCAGCTATATCTTTTCTATTGGGTGTCGAATTTATGGCTCTATTGTTTCTTTTGGTTTATGCCGGTGCCATAGCCGTTTTAGTTTTATTTGTTGTTATGATGTTAGATGTCAAAGCTATTGAATCTGTATGGTCTTCGGGGCAGAAACAAAGTTTTTATATTGTTAGTTTTTTTTTTTTATCGTTGGTGCTAGTAGGGAGTTCTTATGATTTACTTTTTTTATTACAATCAGGGGCTACTCGGATTATATATGCTTTGACCTCTTTTAACTTGGTGCAAAATGGAGATAATCTAAAAACAGCGATCAATCTTCTATTCGATAAAGAGCTGGCTGCCTTTTTTTGTTTGTGCTTTTATAATGATATTGTGAGTGACTCTTTTTTGAATGATGCCTCGTGGTTTGTTAATTTTGACTCTTGTTCTACTTTGAATGATCTTAGTTATATTTTGTATTCTACGCACGCTATTTTGTTGATAATCGCTGGGGTTGTTCTTTTAATAGCGATGGTTGGAGCTATTAGTTTAACACTTCAAAAAAATTGTCCGGATTCCTTGCATAAACAATTAGGTAGAGAATCGAAAAATGCTATTTTTATGATCAAAGATAAGCCTTTCATTAATCCTTTAAAGTTATGCCGTTTTAAAGATACCTCTTAAGAATGATTAACATTACTATAAACGAACTTTTAATTTGGGTCAAAAGGGGGTCTACTGTGATTCAAGCTTGTGAAGCCGCTGGTGTTAAAATACCTAGATTTTGTTATCATGATAAACTTCTTATTGCGGGTAACTGCAGAATGTGCCTTGTAGAAGTTGGTAATTCTCCAAAACCCCAAGCCTCCTGCGCTTTACCCTTTCTTCCAAATATGATAATTTTCACTAACACGGCTTTAGTACATAAAGCGCAAGAATTCATTATGGAATTTTTACTTTTACACCACCCTTTGGATTGTCCCGTATGTGACCAAGGTGGTGAGTGTGAGCTTCAAGAGCAAAGCTTTAACTACGGTTCAGATCGAGGAAGATTCTTTTTTTTAAAAAAATCGCTAGGGGACACCTTTTGGGGTAGTCTTATAAAAACAGTTTTAAGGCGTTGTATCGTTTGCACTCGTTGTGTTCGTTATACTTCTTTGATTGGTGGTAGTGACGCAATAGGGACTTCTAATCGTGGGGGTAATTCTGAGATTGGTATGTTTAAAGAAAATGTACTTAAAACAGAAACGTCTGGCGGGATTATTGAGCTTTGTCCCGTATGTTGGTCTGGTTCTATTTTTAGTCAATAATATCATGTTTTTTTTGCGAGAGTATTCCCCAGTTTTAATTTATTTATGTTTTAGTCTTATACTGGCCTCTATTATTTTTGGAGCTTCTTACACTCTAGCTTTAGCCGAATCAGACAATGAAAAATTGTCTTCATATGAGTGCGGATTTGATCCTTACGAAGATGCTCGCAATGCATTTGATGTTCGTTTTTACCTTGTAGCTATTCTTTTTCTTCTTTTCGATATAGAAACAGTTTTTATTTTTCCTTGGGCTATTTCTTTAAGCCAGTTGCCACCAGTGGGTTATTGGTCTGTAATTGACTTCCTGTTTGAACTTGTTGTTGGTTTTATATATGCTTGGCAAATAGGGAGCTTAGACTGGGAATGAGAAACCGGGATTATAAAAGGCGTAATTTATTTTTTTTGCATGAATCAAAGCGCAAAGCTCTTAATGTTGTTGCGTCTAATCAAAATTTAAATATTTATTTGCGTTGGTGGGCTCAGTTAGAAAAATCGAAGTTGCCTCGCCAAAGTAGTTTATCTAGAGTTAAAAATAGGTGTGTCGAAACACACAGGTCTCGTTCTGTTATTAATGTGTATAAATTATCCAGACTAGAGTTTCGGCGTTTAGCCTCGCGAGGCTCATTTTTGGGAATGCGGAAGTCTTCTTGGTAAATTTTTTTATGTCTTCTGGAATATCATAATTTATTTTACCTATATTATTAATAATATTTGCTAGCACTATTAAAATTATATTTAAATGCCTCAATTCGATACTATAACTTTTTTTAATCAAGTTTTTTGGTTAACCTTGATTGTTTTTAATTTTTATTTTATAATTTTACGTTTTATGCTTCCTTCTTTGGCGTTTAGTCTTAAAGCAAGAAATAAGAATTTAAGATTTACGGGAGAGTCGCGTTAATATTAAAAAGTTTTTACAGGCTATTTAGGAGATGTGGCTGAGTGGCTGATAGCCTTGGTTTGCTAAATCAATCTATATTTTTAATGTAGCGTGGGTTCGAATCCCACCATCTCTTTAAGGAAAAGTAACTCAGATGGTAGAGTGCTTGCTTGTCATGCCAGTGGTCGCGGGTTCGAATCCCGTCTTTTTCGCAGGTTAATTCATTAAATAGGGGATATAACTCAATTGGTAGAGTATATGCTTTGCAAGCATAAAGTTGAGAGTTCAAATCTCTTTATCTCCAAATAACAAAAGGGTAACTTGGTTATATGGTGTTTACTATATGCGTTTTTGCAGGTTCGAATCCTGTATTATCTAATGAGCTTTTCCGGCAATCTTATTTATAAATGCGAAGTTTGGTCTTCGTCTGCAAATATAAAAAGTTTAAAATTATTATTTTTTTTGTTGCCCTTTTTTCAGAGGTACCGAGGATTGTCTATTAATATTAAAAGGTTTACATTGCTAAAGTCGCCTTTAGGAAATAAAAAGTCTAAAGATCAATTTGAAAAATGTGAGCATCGGGTACACTTTTACTTGAAAAGCATTAAACCCTCTAATATTTTAGCATGTGTACACGTTTTAACTTTTTTAACTGAAGTTAAATGTAAAGTTAAAGTTTCTAATAAGTTACTAGACTAAACTCTATTCAGCGAAGGATAAGTGACCGAGTGGTTTATGGTATCAGTTTTGAAAACTGACGCAGACAAACTGCCGTGGGTTCGAATCCTACCTTATCCTAAAGTTATTTATGAGAATAAAAGTTAAACAAAAATTATTAGGCCATATCTTGTCAGATGGTAGTTTTCATTTTGTTTATAATGCAGATATTTTGCCAGAATTATTTAAAACAATAACTAACTTAGATATCTCAAATCATTCCGTTTGGACTGGTAGGGGTCCTAAAGAACAAACAGAAGTTACAAGTTTTATCGTGCGATTTAACAAAGACGGATCTGTGTAATCATTCGTACACGATGTACAAAAATTAATAATCTTTAAGCAAGTTACCCGTAATATTAAGGCAGGGCAAAATTAAGTGTTTGTTAAAGATTATTATGCTGTAGTATATACGATCTATTTTTTATTTCGTCTGGAAAAGTGTAATTACAATAAATCGTCTAATGTTAGATAGTTAAATATACTGAGTTTGATCCTAGCTCAGAGTGAAGGCTATAAGCCTGCTTGAATACATGCGAGTTGAATGGTTTTGCACCATAGCGTACGGGTGAGTAAAAAATCGATATCTACCCCTAACCTTGGAATAATTCTATCTCTCAGGGGAGAAACAATTGGAAAAATACCAAATAAATTATAAAAGGCACGCCGGTTAGGGATGATTAGATTTAGTATTAGGTAGTCGGTTGGGTTAAGCTTACCGAGCCAAAGATGCTTAGTTGGTCTGTGAGGACGATCAATCACACTGGGACTGAGACAAGGCCCAGGTTTCATTTGAAGGCAGCAGTAAGGAATATTGGACAATGAGCGAAAGCTTGATCCAGCAAGGCTTGGTGAGGGATTGAAAGCTTAGGTTGTAAACCTCTTTTTTAACCGAGGATAATGACATTAAGTTAAGAATAAGTCCCGACTAACTTCGTGCCAGCAGTCGCGGTAATACGAAGGGGGCTAGCCTTATTCGTCATAACTGGGCGTAAAGGGTCCGTAGGTTGCTCTTTGTAACGTTGTAAGTTAAATCCTTTAGCTAAACTAAAGAAAAGCTTTCAATACAGAAGAGCTTGAGTCTGATAAAGGGTAATGGAATTTTTCAATGAGGGGTAAAATCCATAGAAGTGAAAACGAACATCAAATGCGAAAGCGATTATCTAGTTCAGTACTGACGCTGAGGGACGAAGGCATAGGTAGCGAACAGGATTTGAGACCCTGGTAGTCTATGCTGTCAACGATGAATGCTAGCTTTTAGATTATTAGAAGCTACAGCTAAGGCATTAAGCATTCCGCCTGAGGAGTACGAGCGCAAGCTTAAAAATCAACGGAATTGGCGGGGGTTCAAACAAGTGGTGGAGCATGTGGTTTAATGCGATAATACGCGCGTAACCTTACCAGTTCTAGTAAGTCTGCCATTTTTACGGAGACGTATTTAATTTTGGGACTTTCAGGTGTTGCATGGCTGTCGTCAGCTCGTGTCGTGAGATGTACGGTTAATTCCTGTAACTGAGCGCAACCCTTATCCTTTTCTTGTTTTTATCTCGAGAGAAGATAAAAACTTAAAAGAGACGGCCAGCCATAAGCGGGAGGAAGGTTGGGATGAGGTCAAGTCCTCATGGCCCTAATGAACTGGGCTACACACGTGCTACAATGGAAAGAACAATAAGTTGCAAAGACGTAATTCAAAGCCAATCTTTAAATCTTTCCTTAGTTCGGATTGAGGGCTGCAACTCGCCCTTATGAAGCTGGAATCACTAGTAATCGCGGATCAGGATGCCGCGGTGAATATGTCACTGGGCCTTGCACACACCGCCCGTCACGTCCTGGAAGTTGACTTGGCTGGAAGATTTTGGAATATACCTTTTAAGCTTTATCACGACTAATAAAAAATAAAAAATATTAGTAAAAAGCAAATAAGGAAGTTTCTTTTAAAAGACAGGTAAACAACTGGGATGAAGTCGTAACAAGGTAGTCGTAGGGGAACCTGCGGCTGGAATATACATTTATTAAGAGATTTGTCTCTATGCCTAGATTTATACCCGAACCCTTACCGAATTCGAGTGTCCTCGTCTAGGTAGCCACACATACTAGTTTTTCTGGGAACCATGGCTTCTTAAAGTTTTAATTATGTACAAATCATAAGTTTGCGTTATAGAGCAGTTAGGTTAGCTCACCAGGCTCATGCCCTGGAGGTCATAGGTTCAAATCCTGTTGACGCTAAGCGTATTGTCGGTTATCTTATGGTTAAAAAAAAAAAAGAATTTAAAAAGAAGTTAAAGCATTTTACAATAAATTTTGGACCTCAGCACCCAGCAGCACACGGGGTTCTTCGTTTAATTTTGGAGTTAAATGGTGAAGTTGTTCAGCGCGCGGATCCTCATATAGGATTACTTCATAGGGGTACTGAAAAATTAATTGAATCCAAAACCTTTGTTCAAGCCTTGCCATATTTTGATCGTTTGGATTATGTGTCAATGATGTGTCAAGAACACACATATGTTTTGGCCGTTGAAAATTTATTACAAGTAAGTATACCACGACGTGCTCAATATATTAGAGTTCTTTTTGCCGAAATTACAAGAATATTAAATCATTTGTTGGCGGTCGGTTGTCACGCTATGGATGTTGGCGCAATGACTCCATTTTTATGGTCATTTGAGGAAAGAGAAAAACTAATGGAGTTTTACGAAAGGGTTAGTGGTGCTCGCATGCATGCCAGTTATTTTAGACCAGGAGGTGTTAGTTTAGATATGGGCTTGGGACTGCTTGATGATATTTATGCTTTTGTGGGTCAATTTGGTCAAAGATTAGATGAAATGGAAGAAATGCTGACAGATAATCGAATATGGCAAGAAAGGTTAGTTGATATTGGAGTTGTCACGGCAGAAGAGGCGGTCGAATGGGGATTTTCTGGTGTTATGCTTAGAGGTTCGGGAGTTAGATGGGATTTAAGAAAAAACGAGCCTTATGAAGTTTACTCTGATTTAAGTTTTAAAGGGGTTATTGGTAAAACTGGTGATTGTTATGATCGTTATTTGGCACGAATTGAAGAGATGCGTCAATCTTTAAGTATTATTCATCAATGCATTAATAATATGCCAAGAGGTAGTATTAAAGTGGATGATATGAAAATATGCCCTCCGTCTCGCTGTGAGTTGAAACAAAACATGGAATCTTTAATTCATCATTTTAAGCTATATACAGAGGGTGTCTCGGTACCCCTTGGTGAAACTTATAAGGCCACAGAAGCGCCGAAGGGTGAGTTCGGCGTGTATCTAGTGTCTGATGGTAGTAACCGCCCATACAGATGCAAAATTAAAGCTCCTGGTTTCTCGCATTTGCAGGGTCTTAATTTTATGGCTAAATCTCATATGTTGGCCGATGTTGTGACTATTATAGGTACACAAGATATTGTTTTTGGAGAGGTCGATCGTTAACCACAATATTTGGGTGTTCGAGAGATAACGTAGTGGTAGCGTGTTCGCTTTGGGAGTGAAAAGTCGTAGGTTCGAATCCTACTCTCTTGATTTTATTATTGAAATACCCCGTAGGGTTTATCT